AAACAGATTAGCCTTGTCTTTGTTTATGTCTCGGATTGGAACAAATTACTATAATTCGTCCTCTCCTACGGATCAGTCGACATTTTGTACAAATTTTACGAACGGATGCCCGTATTTTCATAATTGTCGTTCCTTAACTTAATTCCAAATATGCTTATTGGAAGGAAATAAGTTTCTTGAAATTTTGAACCTCAAATTCTAGCTCCATGAGGGGAATACTGAAGTTGAAAAAAGCATCCAATCTTTCGAATACTTGTTGCGGAGTCTATAAATTTTATACGTTTTATGGTTGAAGCATAACGCCTTACTTCAATTTGGACTCGACTCCCTCGTCGTATACGTATCAAACTAAGATTCCGTTGGATCCTTTCTGAACTAGAACCTAGAATTCGATCTTCATTAGCTAAATGAAATCTGAACATAACATTAGGAACTGATTCCGAAATGAAACCTTCATGAATCGCTTTTTTCGAGCATTCTAAGTAAAACCCTTAGAAGTATTAACTAATAGAGAGGAGTGAGACCCACTTCTCCGACCCTTTTTCTTTTCCAAAAAAGATTACCATATATAACACAAAATTTCTCCGCCGATTCCTTCTAGTCTAGCCTCTCGGTCTGTCATTATCCCTCGAGAAGTAGAAAGAATTACAATCCCCATCCCGCCTAAAATTCTAGGAATTTTTTGATAGTTAGAATAGACTCGGAGGCCAGGTCGACTAATCCGTTTTAAATTTAAATTTAAAAAAGTTCTAGAGGGAGAGGGTCCTTTCCTACTCCTTCTAGGTCGTAGGGTTAAAACCAAAAAAGATTTCTTGTTTTCCTGGTGTTTTCGCACGTTTTCGATAAAACCCTCCCGTAAAAGTATTTTAACAATCTTTTCGGCCATGTTAGTAGATTCTATTCGAACCGTCCCTTTTCTATTCATGTCAACATTTCGTATAGAGGTTATTATGTCAGCAATAGTGTCCCTACCCATGATAAACTAAAATGATTGTTGTCTCCTATTTTTGATATAATCAACATGCTTTTATTTCAAAATTGGAAATAGATAATAAAAAAATGAGTTAATAGAAATAGAAATTATGCTGTATTAGTTTCAATTCTTTAATATCTTATTGTCTTTAATATCGATTTTTTGAATATCAAATCGATTATAGCTTTCCAAATTCTCTATTATGTTATAGAAAGGTATATGCGTAAGATACAATCTAATGGACTAATTAATCTATTTCATTCAAATACTATGTATAATAGAACTATACTAGTCGGCATGATCTTATAATACCTCAGGTGCTAATGAAACTATTTTAGTGAAACTTAACTCTCTCAATTCGTGGGCAATCGCACCAAAAACTCGGGTTCCTTTTGGATTTCCTTCTTGATCAATGACAACAGCAGCATTGTCATCATATCGTATTATGATACCGTCGTCACATTTAAGTTCTTTACAAGTACGTACAATTACAGCTCTGACCACTTCTGATCTTTCTAGGGAGGTGCTTGGTAATGCTTCCTTGATCACAGCAACAATAATGTCACCGATATGAGCATATCGACGATTACTAGCTCCGATGATTCGAATACACATTAATTCTCGAGCCCCACTGTTATCCGCGACATTCAAACGGGTTTGAGGTTGAATCATATCATTTTTAATCTGTTCTTTCAATGCAAAGTAAAGAATGAAGTAAAAAAAAAAAAAAAGAAATATTGGTTGTAAAAAAAAAAAGACACTCGCAACTCTTTTTTATCCCTAAGACTTTTTTCTTTGATTCTACGTTCCTATCCCGAAATAATGAATTGAGTTCGTATAGGCATTTTCGAGGCTGCTATAGAAATCGCCTTTCTGGCTATATTTTCTGCGACTCCACCCATTTCATAAAGTATTCTACCCGGTTTGACGACAGCTACCCAATATTCGGGGTTTCCTTTACCCGAACCCATACGTGTTTCGGCCGCTCTTAACGTAACGGGTTTGTCTGGAAATATACGTACCCATGTTTTTCCACCACGTCGTACATTTCGCGTCATTGCTCGACGCCCTGCTTCTATTTGTCTAGATGTGATCCACGCCGGTTCAAGTGCCTGCAGAGCATATTTACCGAAACAAATACGATTGCCGCGATAAGATATCCCTCTCATTCTTCCTCTATGTTGTTTACGAAATCTGGTTCTTTTGGGGTTATAGTTGATGGTTCTTTCGCAATTCCACCTCTACTCCAAAACCGGACATGAGAGTTTCGTCTCATCCGGCTCCTCGCGAATCAAAGGATTCAAGTTGAATGAAAATCTACTCTGGATTCTTTTTTGAGATTTCATCTAATCTATTCGAAATTTCTATATCTTGTTTGGATATCCACTTCAAGATGTATTTCATTTCTCGATTCTTTTTTTCTTTTTATAAAATAATAGATATATATTTGTTTGGAGAATATATCGATAAACTAGAGAATCTATTCTCTAATGTTGTTTTTTATAACGAATCCTTATTTTCTTTTGCCTTGTCTCATATTATCATATTGGATAGAACAAGATTGAGTAATCTAATAAAACCCTTCGCAGGCGAATATTCACTCTTTCAATATCTACTTCAGTTGTAGGGTTAGCTCATAATTTCTCGGAATAAATGAATTGTTCCCCGGTTCGGTCCGCCATCCCACCCAATGAATTATTAGGATTCGTTTTTCAAGAGAATCCTCTGTAGTCACGGGTTCCGTCGTTCCCATCGCTTCTCAATTAATGGTTAGGTTTGAATTCTACAATGGAGCCTTTCGTGGAATTTGTTCTTGAGTCAATCTTCTCAGTCTTTATTGGCTCCAGGCTCTTGATTTTTTTCTAGGAATCGATTCATCTAGTCTAGTTATGGGTGAATCGGTATTGATGCTTTATAACACTGTCTTTTATGAGATGACTCAGAAACCTTACATATATTGGAATGGTATATCATTGATATTCTTGTTCTTTCTTTCTCTCACCCTTCCATTTATCTATATCCTTTTCTTTTTTAGATTCTTTTATATACATCAATTTTATATACATAAAGAACATAATTTGATACATATATAAAGAATTCAATTGGGTTTTCTTTTGTTTATGCAAAAAAGATTTCAGCTGCTACAATGATATGACCGCTCGATCATATCTTGACTGGTTTTTGGTATCCAGATAATGCGAAGCGATGAGTTGGTTATTAGTCCATAGTAGGGGTCGGTCCATTTTTTTGAATCCTATTCCTCTAAAACAACCAACGAGTCACACACTAAGCATAGCAATTATATAAACGTATCAATCAAATTTTGATTCAATCTTATACTTATAGAATTGTTCATTTTTTTCCTTTAAGAGAAAAAAAAATGAAAGGAACGAGTTGGTTGTTTTTTTCTCATTTAATGGATAGAGTGTAACGACAAGTAAAGTCTTCCTATCCCTCCTCTCTAATCCTCTCTAAATATCCAAATTTTGATGCCTAATAGCCCATGGATAGTTCGGACTGTATAGACACAATAATCAATTTTAGCTCGAATGGTTTGTAGAGGAACCCGACCTTCTTTCATCCATAGGACACGTGCTATCTCTCCTCCGTTGATGCGCCCTCCAATTTGTACTCGAATTCCTTTTGTATCCGCCTGTTCGGCTAATTCAATAGCCTTTTGGATTGCTTTGCGAAAGGAAACTCTATTATTTAATTGTCCGGCTATAAATTCTGCCAGAATATTGGGGTCTCCGTAGGGTTTTGTAATTTTTGTAATAGTAATGTTGATTTTTCGGTTCACAGAATTGATTTCTTTTTGTACAATCCTCTGTAATTCTTCGATTCTTCGTGTCCCATCTTCTATTAATAACTTTGGGAATCCCATATAGATTTTGACTTGAATCAGATCAATTGTTTTTCGAATCTCTATTCGGGCAATCCCCTCGACACCCGAATCCGAGGATATTTGCATATTTTTTTGTATATAATTTTGGATACAATCTCGTATTTTTTGATCTTCTTGTAGACCGTCAGAATAATCTTTTGGTTGTGCAAACCAAATCGAATGATGACTTTGAGTTGTACCAAGTCTGAAACCGAGTGGATTTATTTTTTGGGCCATAGTCCCTCACTATTATAGATATCATGATATGTCATATTTTTGTCCTTCTTTTTTTTCCCACGCGTCTTTTTTTAAGGAGAAGAAATCTTCTTCAAATTCATCGAAAGACGTATCTTGCAATACAATTCTTATATGGCAAGTGGGTCTTCTTATTGGATAACTCCGTCCTCGAGCTCGCGGTTTTAATTTTTTCACAGTAGTGCCTTCGTTGACTTCTGCTTTACTAATAACTAAAGTTGCTTCATTGAAAGACATATTGTGCCTAGCATTTGCGGCCGCAGAATTCACTAATTTTAAAATGGGATCACACGCTCGATAAGGCATAAGTGCTAGTAGCATAAGGGTTTCTTCGTAGGACCGCCCACGAATCTGATCAATCACCCTTCGCGCTTTGGGAGCAGACATAGATATATATTGCCCTAAAGCATAGACTTCGCCGTATGTTTTCTTTTTTTTCATAAGCTTCTCCTTTTTTTCATAAGCTTCTCCTTTTTTTCATAAGCTTCTCCCTTAGAAATACAATTTTGAAAATTAGAAATACAAAATTTTGAAAATTAGAAATATAAACAATATAACTAATAATCTATTCTCATTTTTGAACGACGAGATTTATTATCATTTTTCGCATGTTCGTGAAAATTGATAGTAGGTGCAAATTCTCCCAATTTATGGCCTACCATATAATCTGTTATATAAATAGGCAAATGCTCTTTTCCATTATGAATAGCAATAGTATGGCCGATCATTGTAAGTATAATGGTAGACGCCCTAGACCAAGTTCTTATAAGTATTTTGTCCTCCCTTCTGTTTAGCTTCTCCATTTTTCTTAATAAAGGATTCGCTACAAAAGGGTTGTTTTTGAGTGAACGTTTCATAATGCATTACCCCCCCCTTTTTTTTTACATT